TCCGGTCAACTGTCCACCCAGTCAAGTGCAAAAAACACAGTAGAATCACGCAACGCACGCTGCTGGTGTGCTTCCTGCCCGCGAGGAAAGAAAGAAGAGCGACAAGGGTCAGATTTGACTGTTTGCAGCATGGGAGCGGATTACCCAAAAAATCCCTGGGAACAATGAAAAAAAAAAGATATCTCGGTAACGAAAACTATAGGGGGCTGTATTGGCGAGATCCAACGGTGAACAGCTGCCCAAAAGAAAGACCGCCTGGAAGTCCGAGGACCTTTAGTACCGTACCCTGCCCCCGAACCAGCAGCCTTCGCGCCAAGCAAGACCGCTCTTGCCCCTTTCCTTTCTCCATTCCGCCTCTTTCTTTGCTTTGTTCCAATAGAGTCTAAGGCAAAGCAAAAGTGGTTGCCTACTTTACCTACTTGACGAAAGGGAACGAACTTTGTTTCGTTTCCGGGTTTATGGATTGGATTCAGTCAGCGTTACGACATAATCAAAAGGAAGGAGTGAAGCTTTGGTTACCGGCGAACGCTTCCAAAGGCGACCCCTTCGAGTTTCCGGCTGTTTCCTAGATTGAAGTAGCCTTTCGTCGCCCGAAAGAATATCAAAGAGCTCGGCCTACCTTTGGTAGGCCTTTGGTGCGCGGAGCCCGTTCCGAATGCTTTTCTGATCTGGAAGTGGAGTTCTCGCGAAAAGAATAAGATGCTGCTCTCCCTCCCTCTGTCTTTTCTCGCTTTGCCCCCTGGGCCGGGCGGCGGCGGGCGCGGGAGGCCTAAGAGAATCTTCTCTTAGGTCCTTCTTTTTTCAGTGCAACACAGGAAAGAAAAACCTTTTCCTGCAGCTTTCCAGATTTTGTATTTTTCGCATGGACCTTCAAATCATGTTTGAAGCCTATGTTATGACCCACCCCCCTATTTCTTTTTATTTGAATAAGGCTGGAAAGAGTCAAGTTCAGATAAGGGAATGCTTTTCCCAACCATTAAAGGAAAGGCTCGACGAAGGAGGGGAGGCGGGGGAAGGAAAACACTTGCGGGGATCGATATTTTATTTGTTTTTCATCGAAAACGAAGAAGACCGAGGATGGTCTACGGTGCGTGTTATCTGAAGGGCTTTTTCGACCGCGGTGGTATCCGGACCCTCTCCTCGTTCCGCCCGCTGGCCTATTGGGATAGCAGCCTTCGGGCTTTGCCTGCCCCTTCAAATTAGAATAAAGAATTCCGGCTCGGCCCGGGAAAGCGCTGGCAACAACAGAAAGGAAGGGGTCCATGTAGCTGCCCGCCCCCTTCTTAGTCAATGGGGCAGCAGGTTCGGCATCGACTAGAAAAGAGAGAATCCACTTCAGATAACCACGCCTCTTCTAGGCAGCGTGTGGAATGGCCGAGAGCGGACCTTTTTGGATATATAATCCAAGTCGAGAGTGGAGTTACGGGAACAGCCGTCTGATGGAAAACGACTTTCACGTTCGGTTCAGAGAGCACTTTTTTCGTTGAAAATTCCTCGTTCCCTTTCGTGTGAATTCCCCAGCGGCGAATTCAAAACTTGTGGGGCCCTATCTATTCCATCTCTCGAGCCCCGAATCAAACCCCCCTCCCCTTCGGACTCCCTCTTTCTTTTGACTCTATATATGTGGGCACCTGATATCTATGAGGGTTCACCCACCCCGGTTACAGCATTCCTTTCTATTGCGCCTAAAATCTCTATTTCTGCTAATATTTCACGTGTTTCTATTTATGGTTCCTATGGAGCTACATTGCAACAAATATTCTTTTTCTGCAGCATTGCTTCTATGATCTTAGGAGCACTGGCCGCCATGGCCCAAACGAAAGTAAAAAGACCTCTAGCTCATAGTTCAATTGGACATGTAGGTTATATTCGTACTGGTTTCTCATGTGGAACCATAGAAGGAATTCAATCACTACTAATTGGTATCTTTATTTATGCATTAATGACGATAGATGCATTCGCCATAGTTTCAGCATTACGGCAAACCCGTGTCAAATATATAGCGGATTTGGGCGCTCTAGCCAAAACGAATCCTATTTCGGCTATTACCTTCTCCATTACTATGTTCTCATACGCAGGAATACCCCCGTTAGCCGGCTTTTGTAGCAAATTCTATTTGTTCTTCGCCGCTTTGGGTTGTGGGGCTTACTTCCTAGCCCCAGTGGGAGTAGTGACTAGCGTTATAGGTCGTTGGGCGGCCGGAAGGTTGCCACGAGTAAGTCAGTTTGGGGGACCGAAGGCAGTTCTCCGTGCACCGGACACGTAGCTTACCGAATCAGTTGCGACACGGATGGGAATGCATGCTACGAAAGATAGGGTCGAGTCTGATACATCAACCGTCTACTCAATATCCTTGTACGAGTCCACAATCACTACACGAGATGAACCGTCGGTTTGGTGAATTGAAGTTGGCCTTAGGTGTAATAGGACTCCCAGTTACTGCGCGCGATCGTATACTGAGGTGCTCCCCGCCGGTTGTTGGAACGACGCGAGCCGGGCCTCGATTCAGAAAGGTGAAGGGCCCAAAAGTCGTGATAGGGGGTTATGAATTCCCCATCTCATTGGGGGCGGAAAACGAATCGACATCTCGATTTGACAATACCTTTTTTTTTTTTTTTAGTTGGGAAAGAACGGCGAAGTCCATCTGAACCGTCCAATGAAGAATAAGAGGAGAACAAAGCGCCAATGGCGCGCGAAGCGCATGCGGAACGGGCACGGAGAAAAAGAAGTGTGGAGGAGAAGCAGCCGAGCTCATTCCCTTCGCTTCCTGGGCCCAAAGCAGTGCAGTCTTTCCTGGTCAAATCAAGGATTTGGGGCTTCTTGCTACGCTACTTAATTATATAAATGAAATTTTTTTTTAGTAATATATATGAATAGAAAGATAGATCCATCTATCCTATCCGATTTCTATTTTGATATCTAAAAAAGAATCGATTTCATTCAACAACGTTTGATTCAAAGAACTGCGCTCCGCCCCCCCCGCTCATGAAACAGCTCTGCTGCAATGGATGGCAGAGGGTCCGTAGTACCCAAAGCACTGGAGTGATCCAGTAGCCGGGAAGGGGCCTAGAAGTGCCTACTACTACACCACACTTGGCTCTACACATTTACAGAGCTAACCCTTGTCCAGTGCCTGGCAGAGCTAAGGGGCTTCAATCCTTATTCCTTATCCCCATCTTCGCCCAGGCTAAGGAGGCCGTCACTTATTCAGGGGGGAGAGTGGAGCCTCGAGATGTTGAGAGGCTGCTCGTCCTCTTCATTCTCTACAGGGTGGAAAACCTTTCTTCAACATAGGTGAAAAGGAGCGAGGCAGAGATGGAAGAGATCGAACACGGGAATAAGAAAGTCACTACGTTACCTTTTTCGTCTCGCATTTCTGGAAAAAAATCATATTGAAAACGTTCCTAACCCAACCCCTTCCTTCGTAGAGCTGTGTATTGTAAGTGATCCGAACTTGCCCGGAGCGAGCCTCCCATAGAGGCAAGTGAAGTTGGTGAGCCGTATGATGGGCAACTATCTCCTGCGGTTCGGAGAGGACTCAGCTGTTAGTTAGTACCCCCTTGGTTTCAGGGTGGACTCTTTCACTCTATTTTATTATATACGCTTAGCGAAAAGAATGTTTTTTGATACACCTAGGACATGGATTCTATATGAACCAATGGATCGTAACAAGTCGTTACTACTAGCAATGACTTCTTCTTTCATTACTTCATCCTTTCTATATCCCTCTCCCTTGTTCTCAGTTACTCATCAAATGGCACTCAGTTCATATCTTTAAGTTCGATCATTGACAAGGTTCAAAGAAAGGGGTGGAAAAGATTAGTAGGTCTCTAGTTCCAACGCTATGGAGGTTCAACTCCTCCTTAATCACTATCAGATCAATGAAAGTGCGAGGTCGTTATCTACTAAGAAAGGTTTTTTTTTCTAAAGCCAGCTAGTTCACTGTCTTGTCTTAAATCAAAGCATCTCCCTAAAGCCATTGTCTACGGGCTTCATACCATACCGCTCAGGAGGGTGACACACCGCCTAATTGTTCTTCCGCTTGCTATCTTCGGGAAGATAGCAAACTATGATTATGATCGAGGTAGTGACCGAATGACCCAATGTATATGCTGTCCTTAGGTTAACAGTGGATAGAATCGTTTGTTTGAAAGAATAAGCTGCAAGGCAAGAATAGGTTGTTTTCATCAATAGTAGAAGGAAGATGCCCAGAAGGAGCTGTCCTGGTCCTGTTAGTACAAATAGGCTGTTAGCCAGAATAGGGCGGACAGAGAACAAGCTGGGGAAGGCGACGGTTTAGAATCAACATGGGGAAGAAGGAAGGCAAGGAGTAGGAGAAGGCCACTCCGCTGCTCTCGAATCCGCTGGTATAGAATCCGGTCTTTCAGCATCCGCGGCCTCTTTTTGCCCTTCTCCCGGAGGTCCCAGACCCAATCAACAACCACAGTTCCATCATCATCGACTGGCCTTCTTCCCGTGGCCACCTCTAGCACCACAACACCAAAGCTGTAAACATAAGTTTTCTCCGTGGGGACGGCAGAGTATACATATTCAGGAGCAAGATATCCCATCCTTCCAGCCGGCGGTATAGTTACCTCTCTTGTGTTGGAACTATGCTCGTAAACTTCTGCCAGACCAAAATCCCCAAGCCAAGCTTGGCAGTAAAGTCTGCATCCAGCATTATATTGCATCACGTCTCTATGAATTATTCTCTCGCACTCTTCATGCAGATAAGTAAGAGCAGAACTCCAAGAACTATGCTCCTACTTACTTCGCTTCCACGTGAGGCAACTCGGAGAACTGGAATTCTTGTGGAGGATTTTGTCGAGGCTTCCATTGGGCAGGTACTCATAGACCAAGACCAACTCGGATCCCTCACAGCATCACCCGTCGAAGCTGAACCAAATTCTTGTGCCGCAAGTGACCAACCACTGTCGCAAACTCAGTGGTAAAAGGATTGCGCCGCGAATATTCAATCTCGCTGGACCTATTAACCCTCTTAACTGCTACTGCAAGCCCAGAGGGAAGAGATCCTCTAAAAACGGTTGGGTTGCTGATGCTCCTTCTCCTTGGGCAAGCAGAACCTAATATTAAATAAGGTCAGACTCTTAAATAAGAAAGCTCTTCTCGTCCGTCCTTGCCACGCCTGTTAGCGGACTGATCACAAGTCCTACAAGGGATCGGGGTCTTTCTTCTCACGTCTTGATAGTTATCTCTTTCTGATCAGAGATGGAGTCTAAACTCTTGTCCGCAAGAGGGCAATCAGTAGTAAGATAGGGATCGGATTGAATCCGTTCTCTTATTTGAGATAGAAGGACGGTCCTCTACTTTGACTTTCCCATGGAAGCGAGAAGGAAGGTTCTCATCCCTGGCCTTTCTTATCTTAATTACGTAGTTAAAGAACCCAAAGTAGTCGTCTAATTAGAGATAGAGAGATAGGTCTCTAATGCAGGGTTCGATTCCCTGTCTATCCAAAGAAAGTGGACTTCCTGCTTTCTGAATCCCGTCGGGTAAAGAGAAAGTAGGCTAAGTACACCAAGTTCAATGCCGAGGTCACATGCTTGAACTCGAGGGCTAGTAGGAGGGCAGAGAGTCGCCTTTCTCGTCTTTGATTCTATCTTCGCTAGTCCTAAAGTAGATCAAGAAAGCGGCGGTCCCATGCCTTTCGTTTATCGGGAATTTCTCTTTAGTAAACGATCGAATAGGAGCAATTAGGCCTTCAGCTCGCTATGCGTGATCAGTATGTGCGACATCTGTCTTAATGAAATCTTCCTTTCCGTTTTAGCTCTTATCGAATCGATCTGTATCGCTTTAATCAACTCTATCTGTCTCTTGCTCAGTCCACGAATAGCGTCCGTTGCTTCTTCGCCGGCAAGCTCAGTTCTGTTCTAATCACTTTGATTCCCGTACACGAATACCTTCCTTCAATCAAAGATTCCCTTTCCTAAGCAGGATAGTACTTCTGTAAGCGAGAATAGGTTTTGCAAGAATAAGCTTTTGTGCATGTGCACGAATAAGCTCTTTGCGAAAGAATAGCTCCTGGTGGTTCAGTCAGGTAATCAGTAACCGGTGCTACCCTTGCTCTAGTTTGGGTAATTGTGAAATCATCCACTGCTCTCGTATCCGATGAAAGCTAACTGAATGCCTATCTGCTGCAATTGGTATTTCATTTGCTGTTCAAGAAAAAGCTGTGGCACTTGAGGAATAGTTAATCCGATCATAAGAAGATGCCATAGATGCAATAAGACTTTCAGGCCCCCATACGCCCCTTGAAAAGAAAGGCATGCCCGGTCCGATCAGCTAGGCTTCGCACCTTACTCTTTCTGGGTAGGGCTTTTCTTTGAAAGAAAGGGAAGGGAAGCTCTGTTCATGTGAAAGACATGGCGGCTTTAGTGCATTGTACTTTTGGTTAGAGTCATAAATTTTCTACCCTCAGATACTTTTGAACCTGCCAGATGACGTCAGAGTCCAGATAGACTGAACTCAATTGAAAGACGGAGCGCTGGCGTGCCCCCGTTCGGTTTGCATATGGCTCATCTTATAGCATAGTTAACGGTATGCTCGGACCAGTTCTCACCAGACTTTAAGTCAAAAAGGCAGTCTTCGCCATGGGAGCCTTTAAAGCCCCCTGGGCCGGACGGTTTTCAGCCTATCTTCTACCAGAAGTGCTGGGAAATAGTGTCAATAGTCCAAAAAGCATTCACAACAGCATCGTTGGAGGAGAGTCTCAACATACCTTCATCGTCCTAGAAAGAGGTAAATAGAGCTAGACTGTACTGCTAATGGGCAAGGCAGCCTAAAGAAAGTAGCTCTTATAGCTGAATGAATTGATTGACCACAGCCTCCTTGAACAGCCTTTAGAGAGGATCACAGAGGCCTTATTTCCTTAGTGAAATAGAGAGAGAAGAGAAAGGCTATATTTCAATGGGGGTTTGGAGTTTGTCGTGGAAGCTCCCGAACTCTTCGATGAGGATGACTCCTTCCTTTGAAGAAGGATGAAAACAGAGTTCCAAACCGAAAAGCATCGAGAAAGAAATGGTTTATGAAAAAATCTCCTCTCACCTTACTCTAAGAAGTAAGCAAGTAAACCCCTCAAAAGATGTGCACAAGAGCTAAGCCTACTTCCTACTTCCCTAGCGACTTTCCTTATTTATTCTTACTTGCTCGGACTGACTGGAATGAGCGTAGGCTCACTAGACTGCTAACAAGAGACATTGCTTTCATCTCTTATTCCTTCTCCTAAGACATCGGATTCAAAGAGACCTAGGTTGGTTGTTGCTAAAAGATAGAAAATCTTCCTCTTTGACTACCCCAGGCATGCTTGCCTGGACTAAGAGGAATGAATGGATAGAATGGACAGTGGTACCGTACCGTACTGCCTTTCTTTCCCGCACCGACCGGATTTCTTTCCTTGGACAGACTGATTGGCATTCTTATGAAAAGCCAGAAAGGGGCTTGGACTGAGTGGACTTCCCGCTCGCATTCACACTCGCAAAGGCACTGATTTGATTGGATAGACTGCCTTGACTTTCTAAGAAGCATTGGCTTGCAACCGTTGACCGGCTGGGGACTGTCTGAGGGACCAAGGGAAATAAGACTGAATGATTAGAAATGAAGTGCGCCCGAGAGGAAGGAGTTTACTACTTCTTCTTTACTTGACTTTAGAGTAAGGGACTCTCTTTATTAGTCTTCGCAGATGAGTCTTTTTCTAGCTTGATTGCGAAGCATGCTTTTGTCCTCGTGAGAGGAAGATTGAGCACCCTGATTCTATTGGTAATTCCTTCGTGCCCGAAAAGGAAGTCAGACTAACCGACAGAGTATATAGTTACTGATGATTCCTTAGAACTTTTGACAAAGGGAGCAATGGGGGAATTTCTTGAAGAAGTCCTGGTGAAAGCATACGTGCCATTTAGTTTGAGTTTATTAGCACTCAAGAGATCTCACGGTGATCGCCGACGAGAAAAGTGGCGTCCGCTTACCATAAGACATAGTTTCAGTGTACTAAAAATATATCTAAATAGAAGTCTCTCATTTAGTACTTCTTTGATATAATAAGGGGTTGACTACTGCTTATGACCTTAAAAGATCTTCCAATAGGAGACCGAAGGGATGAAATCACTCGAGGAAGGAAGAAGGTGATGTACGGATAAGCTCAAAATGGAGAAATTGGAACTGGAAGAAGCTATGCTACCTTTGGCTCTCCTTCTCCTTCTCTTCCGCTTTCCGGTTCAGGGTCAACTGGAGCTTGGTCAGGTACTAGAAGGAGGGGGTCTTAGCCGGCATGCGCCTACTCAACTCTCCACGAAAGTTGGCTACACCTAACTATGTCAAACTCAAAAGAGAAGACGCTTCCGCACTACCCTCTCCTTCTCCTTCCAAGTAAACCACTCCTTCTCTGACTCTAACCTTTTAAAGCACTCCTTTGGTCAACAAGGGAGAACCACTACGATGGAATCCTAATTCTCCCGAAGGTAGGAATTTAGCCAAGGCACTGGCGCCTGCTTTAAGCCATAGATTTCTCGTTTGAACTTGCATACTTTGCGCTCCTGTCCATCATCAACAAAGCCGACGGATTGGTCCATATAGATCTATTCATAAAGATCCCCATTAAAATAAGAAATTCAGTTTTAACATTTGGTTGAGCTCTAGATCTAGCTAGATGTGCGAGAATGGCTAGAATGAGCCTAATGGAGACGAATCTAAGAACTGGTCTAAGAACCTCATAATGGATTCCCTCCTTTTATGTAAAGCCCTTAGTCACATATACCTTTCAATAGATCTGTCCACTTTGCGTTTAATCTTAAGAACCCATTTGTTACCGATTGTCTGAGGCCCTGGTGGAAGGTCAACCAAGTCCCAGACTGGATTTGCTTTCATCGACTCCATCTCGTCCTGCATTGCTTGAAGGAATTCCCTAGCAAGTCTTGCGAGAGCCTCTTCTTTAGTCTTTCTCTTCATCTACCGGAGCTAGCATGAAGGCCTTTCCCTCAATCTCAAATCGACGACGAGGGTCACGCTCACTTTTACGTAGCTGAACTTCTTCTTGATCCTGCTCCATTGGAGTTGGTTCATTCAGTGTGTCGCCCCCACTTGCCCCAGGAGACTGAGGATTTCATACCTTCTCCTCAACTTGTTGATTAGGTGCTCCAAGATCTGGATCTTCCATTTCATAAAACTGGAAGTCCTTACTAAGTAGAGCCAGCGTTCTCACCATGGAAGTGAAATTACCAGTTCTTTGTGGACATATTCCAGCGGTGGTAGAGCGGGTCAGTGTGTAATCTAGGTTCAACTCCTAGCCTCTCCCATTCAAGCATTCGCCCCTATGTCCCTCTGTACCAAAAGAGATAGGCTTTCCGGCCGATCGATGGAATTGATTGAGTTCTAAAGATACGTCACATTTCCTAAGTAAGAAGGAATGAGGATCGAGCTATAGTGTGTTTTCGTCCTTAAGAGATTATCTGCTTCAACTCTCTCTTCTAGCTGCCAAAATTCTCGAGCAGATTAGGGGTATAGTTCCTGGTTAACAATATTTAAATTAGACTAGACATCTAAGAATAAGGAAGGGGATCCTAAAGAGTACATCATGACATCCTTCGTGCTCTATTCCATTATGATGGATAAGTTTTCTGACGTAGAATCAGCTCTACAGTTGGTAACTGACGAGTGAGCACTCAAAGCTCCAAACTAGTGGCAATTGGGATTTTTGGAAGAAAGCTATTCCTTCTGATCTTCGCTTGACCTCCTATATCTGCCCCAGAAATGGCTTTCTTTATTCTTTCTATCATATCTTGTATATATGAGGTTTAGAACTCAAACATAGCTAGATCACTCAGAGAGACATTTTTAAAGAAGGCTATTGATACCTACTTATTTCAACTCTCCTTACACGTGACTCCGGCTTCGGCCGGTTCGCTTTCTTAGTTCTTCCTAGCTCCTGAGGTGAAGAGTATCCACTTTTTGATAAGTAGTCATATGAGGGAACCTTACTATTCAGTTTCACTTCACTACCTTATCTCTATCTCTTTCTTTGTCGGTGGAAACAAGATAACATAAAAAGAGAAAGCCACGGGTGAACTCAAAGCAAAGCTGGAAATCGTACGTAAGGTGGCTGATCTCTTCGAGGTCACTGCTCACTGTCATAAGTGGTAAATCGCTCCACGAGTGACTTCTCTGAGTAAAGACGTAAGGGTTCAAGACTTTCTAATCCAGGGAACCGAAAAAGAACCGTGCGTCGTCGGAAAGTCTCGGACCTATGTCAGGATAGTTCAGTTCCGAGTAAGCATGTAAGCAAGCAGTAAGTACAAGCAACTCTTCCTTTTAATAAGACTCGAAGATGCAAGTCTAGATTCACTCTCTTTTCTTAAAGCATTGCTTCCGTCGGTGAATGCTTTCTTGCCAACATGCCCTCCTTTTAGACATAGATCTATCATTACCGACTAAGGAAGGGCAAACGTGGAAGATTTCCAATCATTTTGACAATGTCGTACCTTCCTTCTCGTTTGATCCCTGGTACTTTCTATTTACTATTACTCTTGAAAGCACTGTGGAATTAGACAAAGAAAGTCTTTCACCAAGCTGACTGAATGTCGTACCCTTTGCTACTTAGATTTTCCTGCGAGTTCGATTTCTTCTTACTTAGTAGAATGGCAACCCTTGGAGTTCGATCCAAACAAAAGCAGAATGCCGGAAAGCAAATCCAATTCAATCTTGACTTCCTTTTAACTTCTAGGCTTTTACCCGAGTTGCAGAGAAGAAAGAGATGAGATTGACCAAATCGGAATGCGCACCTTCTTTGTAAATTCTCATGCCCCTCCAATGCCTCAGTTTAGGCTATGACTGATTGATGAGCCTTCTATCTCCTTCGGTCAAGCAAGGCTGAATGAGGACGAACAACTTATAGGCTTTCTGCCTTCGCTAACAGAAGAGAAGAAGAAAGGTTTTAGCATAGAATGAGAGAAGGAAAAATAGCATTACTGACTTTTCTCCCATGCTTTGACAAGTGAGTGTGGGATGAGGGTGCTCACTAATAATATAAAAGAAGAAAACGAAAGGGCAAGTTTCAATTACGAGAACGAACATTAATGGATTACTTTGTCTCCATTGCTGGGAATTTCAATTGAATCTCCTTCCATACTTCACAAGCAGCCGCTAGAAAAGGACTCTATTTGCTAGCCTCACATCCCTCATTACGAGCTTCTGGAGCTACTCGATTAGCGACGGAACCGGGTGCCCTAAACTTCCTCCACCGAATTCTAGTACGGAAGAATCTCGGTCAGAGCGGGCATATGCCAAAGGTGAATACCCCTGAAGCTACGGGTAGAGAGAGCCAATCTTGAGTGAAATACCGCGGCTCCTGCTTTCTCAGGTTGAGGAGTGAGTCGGAATGCTGCTAAGTCTCTTTACTTTCATAGTCAGGAGTATAAGAAATCCATTTCTAATCTTTAAGACCAGCCTCCATGCTTTAACTCGACTGGAAATTAGGATATACTTGCTCATACGTAACTAGAAAGCGTAGGTCCAAGACTCCTATACCCGATCTCTGCTAATAGAATCGTGAGATTCAAACCAAATATGGGTTCAGACCTTATATTATAGGCACCCTAAACTCCAGTTTTCAGCTTAAAGATCTTTGTCTCTATCGAAATCTAAGAAAGCATTGACTTTTCACGCTTGGGTTGAAAGCGGACAGATGTGAAGAAATTCCGTAAATAAGCTCTTTGTTGTGCTCGAATCTCCAAGCGCAGGCAAGTCAGCTAGCGGGGAATGAAAGTTAGAGTATAGAATTTGCTCTGTGATATCCCAACGGGAAGTTGAGAGGGTAGGTAAGAAAGAGAGATGGGGATATCAGACAGCAGTGAAGCAGACTAGTATATGGGTTTCAGTGAGCCAAGGATGCGGCCCTAGGTCAGTCCGCCCTGGAAGGAAGTAACTGATAGGCCCTGGAGAACTTCGAAGCTTATGGGGCCTCCTCTTGGTTGCCATTCGATCGCTGGAGTTTGAATAGATTAGTTGGGAATTGGATGCTCTGCAGTGATGGGCCCAGCTGCTAAAGCAGTTGATCCACTCAGATCGGTTGATTTCATGCTGACCAGGCAATGAGAATTAAGGAGGTTAGTGATAGGACTAGTTTCCGCTTATGCGGGTGCTGTAGCTAATACACGAGTACGAGACGAAGCCAGTAAGAGCTGAAAGCGAATTCCACTGGGGGAGCAAATTCCACTCCTTCTTCCCTTCCAGTTGCAGTCCCAAGGGAGAGTCAACTCTTCTTTTTATTAGCCTTCGGCTTCTTAGCCTGCTTTCTTAGCTCTATACCTCTTCTTCTCCCTAAGGCCTTTGGTCGCCTTGCTTTTGACCTTCAGCTTCTTTCCCGGTCTCAGAGCCTAGTGTTTTAGCCCTGCTTTGCCCATCTCCCTTTACTACTCTTCCAGTTCCTCGTGGACCAGACAAGGATGAAGATAGGAGTGAGAAGGCAGTTTCTCTTTACTAAAGATCTCCACTTTTAACAAGGGATCTTTCTAAATACCCGGTCAAGATCTCCTGAGCGGAATATAAAAAGAAAAGAGAGTCGACTCCTTTATCCGTTTACTACATATACTGCCTTATATCCGTCACATGCTTTCCTTCAAACTACTCTATTTCATTCAAATCGTCACTTCCGAGCTTGAAAAGAAGCCGAGTCTGTAGCCTTAAATTAAAATATCAACAAAGACATCCGTAGAATCTTTTACATAATCAACAAGAGAATGAGCTAAAGCAAAAGCTGAGGCTAGAATAGTAGGGGATGGTGGAAAGGTTACTCTTTCGCAATTCAGAAAGCTGTTCTAAGCCCCTTCCAACCCCCGGATCAAGGGCCTTGCCCATTTTCCAATTTTTCATCACCTTGGCCAATCCGGCAGAGAAGGAGCGGCTGCCACGAAGGGATGGTTAGATTACTTTATTAATTTCCGATGAGGTCATCCAAGCTTTGAAGGAGGTAGGACTCTTTTATGCTTTTGATCTCTGTAAAGTTAGGCTCGACTGGGAGCTTCTGGAAGCAGCTGTAGAGTGTTGGGATCCTGATCGTGATCTTTAATTGGCATAAGCTCGCACCCTCTTTGGAAGAAGTGTATCGTCTTTCTGGTCTTCTTCATATAGGTGAACTTGGTATCGTCGTGCCTCGTTCTGGCTACACTTCTCTGCTTCGTGATTCGCTGGGCCTACGCCAGGATGAGCTCAAGCTTGGTTATGCAGGAGGGGATCCGACTCGCTTATTTACCAAGATTTTTAATTGACAGGTTCTCACATGACCGCGCTTCAGTTTCGACTCCAAGATTTACCCACTGCGTTTGCTTGCGGAAATCTTTATTGGTGTCGATATCAGAGCCATTGACCTGGTTGTGACGGGAATCTTTAGCTGTCTGCGCTCAAAGGATAAAACCACAATTGTACCTTTGATCCTAGCTGAGATGTATAAAGGGCTCTCTGATTGTGCTCGTGGGATAACCAATATTCTATTCTTCATGGACCATGTGCCATCTTGCAATTGTGGCTGCTATGTCATTTGAAGATAATTGCCCCTATATGACGTGGTGGCACAACTAAAGAAGATCCCTCCTATCTCACGCACATCAAAAGTGCTCATGATCTCGAAGGCCTGGCAACCAGAGAGCATTTGGAGAATTTCTCAAGCAGCCATAGAATGTGGAGAAGAGGAGGCATTCTTTTCCCAGCATTTGGTGCCTAAAGGAGATATACCAAGGACAGCTAAAGCCCGGGGTGATCTCATTCTCTGCGCATGATGCGCTATTACAAGGGCTGAAACATAGCGGACCCTTTTATGTCAAAATTGGGGAACTACGAGCGAGAAGGGCATTAGTGGACACCGGCTCTTCTATCAATATCAGCCTTTATCTTGCATAACTTGGGAATAGAAAGGTGCCGATCTCACGACAAACTCTGAAATATTTCATATGATGATCAAAGTCAAAAGGCTCGAGATAGGTTCGAAGCAAAAGATCTAGGTCATTCATTGGAATGAAGCAAAGCGGGTCTTCCCTACCAAAAAAAAGGGTCTGGCGAAGGGCACAGAGCTATTGCTATCGATAACATATTCTAAGACTTCTTCCTTTCACTAACGTGAGAGCATCAACAACCCATTTATAAGATACAAGCGAGATGAGCCCATCGAAAAAGGTGTAAATCGGGACAGCTGTATTCGTCCATTCCTCGTACGTTGGTCGAGCCATTTCATCCCTGGCACGAGCAGAGCTAGAGTATAAGAGGATCGACTAACAGGAGCGAAGTAGAGAAGATTACTATTGAAGAAAAAGGCTAGTTGTCCCTTAAGCTAGTACTTTTATCGGGTACCGAGACAGGTGCGCAGCGGTTCCTCCGCTGACGAAAGAAAGCTCGACTAAGAAGGAGATTCATTCATTTTAGTATAGGGAAAGAGATGAGGGTTTGTACCAACCAAGAAGTCGTTACAGACCGGAGAACAAAATACTAAATCGAATCAGAAAGCGAACGAGTGTCAGACTGAAATTTAAAGTCCAAGTACGAGCTAGTTACATACCTGGAGCGATAGCTAGAGAGATCACGGATTGAGGGTTGAAAGTAGAAGGGGTTGTTGAATCTTAAAAGCTTAAAAGAGAGGTTTGAAGAGGCTAAACTTTGAGTTGTTGAGGAAGGGTGCTAATCCTACCTTGATTGTTCTTCGCAGACCGGCCATGTCCTTTCCAGGTCTTATTGCCGAACTGGTTCTCCCATCTGATATTGTAATTACTGGTAGAGCCAAAAAATGGGCAATTAATTGACCCGTTGATGGACAACTTTATCCTTCGCCGGTTGTTTCGAGAGCTAAGCTAATTCGCTTCTAGTTCTGTAGCTAGAGCTGGTATTTCATCCCTCGTCGAGGCATAAAAAATCAGGTCTCTCGAGCCTCATCTTTTTAGTAGGAATGCTAAAATAGAGAGTCCAAATCAGAATATGTGAAAGCTTGCCCGATTGAAGAATTTAATGAAC